ATGCGGTGGATTTATTCTACTAATCATAAGGATATTGGTACTTTGTATTTTTTGTTTGGTATTTGGTCGGGGTTGGTTGGTACTGGGTTAAGGATGTTAATTCGTGCGGAGTTGGGGCAGCCTGGTGCGTTGTTGGGGGACGATCATCTGTATAATGTTATTGTTACTGCTCATGCGTTTGTTATGATTTTTTTTCTTGTTATGCCTGTTATGATTGGGGGGTTTGGTAATTGGCTGGTTCCTTTAATGTTGGGGGCTCCGGATATGGCTTTCCCTCGTATAAATAATATAAGATTTTGGTTGCTTCCTCCTGCTTTGACTCTTTTGTTGGGGTCAGGAGCAGTTGAGGGGGGTGTGGGGACGGGTTGGACGGTTTATCCTCCTTTGGCGGGTAATGTGACGCACTCGGGGGGGTCTGTTGATTTGGCTATTTTTTCTTTGCATTTGGCGGGGGTTTCTTCTATTTTGGGGGCAATTAATTTTATTACTACTGTGGTGAATATACGTTGGCGGGGGTTGCAATTTGAGCGGCTTCCTCTGTTTGTGTGATCGGTTAAAATTACTGCTATTCTGTTGTTGTTGTCGTTGCCTGTTCTTGCGGGGGCAATTACTATGCTTTTGACGGATCGTAATTTTAATACATCTTTCTTTGATCCGGCAGGTGGGGGGGATCCTATTTTGTATCAGCATTTGTTTTGGTTTTTTGGGCATCCGGAAGTTTATATTTTGATTCTTCCTGGGTTTGGGATAGTTTCCCATATTGTAAATCATCATAGGGTGAAGAAGGAAGCGTTTGGCCATTTGGGGATGATTTATGCTATGCTAGCTATTGGGCTGTTAGGTTTTGTTGTTTGGGCGCATCATATGTTTGTTGTTGGGATGGATGTTGATACACGGGCTTATTTTACGGCGGCGACTATGATTATTGCTGTGCCTACTGGGATTAAAGTTTTTAGTTGGTTGGCTACGATTCATGGGGCGAAGGTTAAATATGAGACTTCTATGTTATGGGCGCTTGGCTTTGTTTTTTTGTTTACTGTTGGAGGGTTGACTGGGATTGTGTTGTCTAATTCTAGGATTGATGTTTTGTTGCATGATACTTATTATGTTGTTGCACATTTCCATTATGTTTTGTCGATGGGGGCTGTGTTTGCGTTGTTTGGTGGTTTTAATTATTGGTTTCCTTTGGTTGTGGGGGTTACTTTAAGACCGCGATGGACTAAGGCCCATTTTGTTTTAATGTTTGTTGGGGTTAATGTTACTTTTTTTCCGCAGCATTTCTTGGGGTTGAGGGGGATGCCTCGGCGTTATTCTGACTATCCGGATGCTTATACTAAGTGAAATGTGGTTTCTTCTATGGGGTCTATGGTTTCTTTTGTTGCCGTGCTTTATTTTATGTTTATTGTTTGGGAGGCTTTAGTTTCTCAGCGGGGGGTTGTTTGGTCTTCCCATTTGAGGAGGTCTTTAGAGTGGGATAATCGATTGCCGGCTGATTTTCATAATTCTGTTGAAACGGGGGCGTTGGTTGTGTAGTTGTTAGAACTTTTAGGTTAAGATAAACTTGAGGCCTTCAAAGTCTTAGATGGCGGTTGTTGTGTGCTAGAGTTTGTATGGCAGTTTGGTCTCAGTGGGGGTTACAGGATGCTGCGTCTCCTTTGATGGAGCAGTTAATTTTTTTTCATGATCATGCTATGTTGGTTTTGGTTTTAATTATTAGGTTGGTGGGATATGCTGCTTTTACTTTGATGCGGAGGTCTTTTAGTAGGCGGTATCTTTTGGAATGTCAAGAGATTGAGGCTATTTGGACCGTTTTGCCTGGGGTAGTTTTGGTTTTTTTGGCTTTGCCTTCTTTGCGGTTGTTATATCTTTTGGATGAGGTGAATGATCCGGGATTGTCTATTAAGGCGGTGGGTCATCAGTGGTATTGGTCTTATGAATATTCTGATTTTTTGGATTTGGAGTTTGATTCTTATATGGTTTCTGCTAGAGATTTGGAAAGGGGGGGGTATCGGTTGCTTGAGGTGGATCATCGGGTTGTTGTCCCAGTTGGGGTGGATGTTCGGGTTTTGGTTACTGCTGCGGATGTTTTGCATTCGTGGACTGTTCCTTGTTTGGGGGTGAAGGCGGATGCGGTTCCTGGTCGGCTGAATCAGGTTAGATTTTTTGTTTCTCGTTCGGGTGTTTATTATGGACAGTGTTCCGAGATTTGTGGGGCAAATCACTCGTTTATGCCTATTGTTGTTGAGGCGGTGGAGGTTGAGGATTTTGTTCAGTGGGTTGTTAGTGGGGATGAGTAAAAAATTAGTTAAAGTCTAATAATGGAGGGTTGTCAATTCTTTGTTGCTCTTTTGAGTGTTTTTTGATGCCACAGTTAGCGTCGTTAAGGTGGGTTCTTTTTTCTTTTAGTTTATTATTTTTGTTAGGAGTTGTTTTCTGTTTTGTTTGGTGAAGTAGTTTGAGAGTTTTACCTTTAGGTGAGGGAGAGGTAAAGGAGTTAGATAATTATTGTTGGATGTGGTAGGGGGGTTGAGGGGAGCTAATGCTTATGGATATTTTTTCTTCTTTTGATGAGCAGAATGGTAATTTTTTAAGATTGGGTTTTCCTGTTTGGTTTGGGAGTTTCTTTTTTCTTGGTTTTGTTTTCTCTTGATATTGGTGGGGAAGGGGGCGGTGGGGAAGGTTGGTGATGTTGTTGAAGGGGTTTTGTCTTGAGCAGGTTTTTCGGGGGCGGGGGCGGTATTTGGGTGGGTTTAGTGGGGGCGTGGTTGGGCTAATAACTCTTTTATTGTGTATAAATCTTTCTGGTTTGGTGCCATATGTTTTTAGTAATACGAGGCATCTTTTGGTTACTTTTAGATTGGCTAGGGTGTTGTGGTTAAGGTTGTTGGTGAGGAGAGTTTTTTTTAATAGTGGGTCTTTTTTAGCTGTTCTATTGCCTGTAGGGGCTCCTTCTGTTCTTAATCCTTTTCTTGTTTTGGTTGAGAGGGTGAGGCTGTTGGTTCGTCCGGTGACGTTGTCTGTTCGGCTGGCGGCTAATATAGGGGCGGGGCACATTGTTCTTTGTCTTTTGGGTAGTTACTTGAGGTCTGGGTTTTTTTGTTATTCTGGGTATGTTGTGGTTGTGTTAGTGTTGGTTAATGTGTTTTATTTCTTGTTTGAGGTCGGAATTTGTTTGGTCCAATCTTATATTTTTTTCCTTTTGTTAAATTTGTATGGGGATGAGCATTGTTAGGCTTTATAGTTGAAGAACAATGTCAAATTGCAGTTTTGAGGGTATATAAGTATTTTATTAAAGCTTTGGGGTTTTGTAGAATAAGCTAAGTTTAAGCTGTTGGGTTCATGCCCCAATAATGAGGTGAAAGCTTCTTCTGTAATTTTTGGTTAGTGTTTTTGTAGAATAAGTTTAGCTTAAGCTGTTGGGCTTATGCTCTAATAATGAGGTAAGGCCTCTTCTGTAAATTTTGGTTGGTGTTTTTGTAGAATAAGCTAAGTTTAAGCTGTTGGGTTCATACCCTAGTAATGAGTTGGTGTGCTCTTCTGCGATTTTTGGTTTGGTTCTGGTCGGAGGTTTGGCTTTTTCAAAAATGATACATGATAGTTTATGCGGGCTTGTGAGTTTTACAAAAGTTCTAAAAGTTTTTTCCTTAGATTTTAGTATTTGCTAAAATGTTGATTTTGGGGCACAGCATCAGTATGAAGTTTTAGTTGTTTATGAGTGGAAGCTTGAGTTAGTTATTGAGAGTTAAAGTTAGCAAATTTTGTGCCAGCAGCTGCGGTTATGCAAAAGGCTTGAGTTAAATTTATGTAGTTTATAATTTGGTTATTTTTGGATTGGTTGATGGGGTAAAGTTTATTTGGGGGTAAAATCCGTAGATATTGTTGTGTTGCGTGGTCAAAAATTTGTGAAGATGCCATTTGAGGTTAAGGGGGAGACCGGGATTAGAGACCCCGTTATTCTTTATAATTACTTTTTTGTTACTGGGGGATTAAGAGAGTGCTTAAAACTCAAAGAACTTGGCGGTGCTTTATACAAATTAGAGGAACCTGTCCTGTAATCGATAATCCACGTTAAAGTGTTCTTTTTTTTGTTTGGTTAGTTTGTGTACTTCCGTTGTCAGCTTATGTTTGTAGATAAAGTATGTGCTTTTTAATTTTTGTTTGGACATCAGGTCAAGGTGCAGTGGATAAAAAAGGAGAGATGGGTTACATTTAGTTAAGTTTTTTGGTGCCTGTGGTGGAAAACAGAGGTTAAATTGGATTTAATAGTAATTTGGTTGAGATTAGTATGTTTCTTTGAATTTTGCTCTGGAGTGTGTACAAATTGCCCGTCGCTCTTTTCGTGCGAGAAAAGATAAGTCGTAACATAGTAAGGGTAGCGGAAGCTGTTCTTAGTTTCAAAAAAAAGCATTAGGGTGGGATGTTTCTCGTTTACATTGAGAAGATGACTTTGTAGTCTTTTTTGATTTTTGTTGAAGGTTATGTTTATTTGTGTTTAAGTTTTTTAAAGCATGTAGGATTATAGTATTGGAGATAGAAATTAAGAAAGAGCGGGCTAGTACTGTTAAGGAATAGATTTGGAGGGGAAAAAAGTTTTTGTTTCGTACTTCTTGTATCATGGATTAATTAGTTTTGAAAGTTATGTTTGTTTCTCGAAGCCTTATGAGTTACTTTTGTTATGTTGAGGACTTCTCGTTTATTGTTGCATAACTATCGATATAAGCAAAAGTGGTAATGATATGTTATTCGTATAAGGGTATAGCTTGTTTTCACTTTTAGGTCTTTTAGGATCTGTTGGTTGGTTTTAAGTAGTTTTATGTTTTTGGGGATAAGCTCGAAAATAGTTTTAAAAGTGTTAGTTATTATCGGAAAAAAATGGGCATAAAAGCTGCTTTTTTTGGTAAGTTCGTTTTAGATTAAAGTGAGTTGTGAGTGGTTTTAAGTTGTATTGAGTGAAAGAGCTTGTTAATAAAGAATGAGGGGGGATAATGTTAATATTAGTACTGGAAATATTTTGGTTTTATTTAATTTGTTTAGGCACATAACTTTGTTCTTAAGGTTTTGTTTTATTAGTAGTGGAAAAGGAATTCGACAAATAAAAAATTCAGCTGTTTAACAAAAACATAGCCTATTGGTTTTTTATAATAGGTTTTTTCTGCCCAATGCTTTAGTAGTGAATGGCCGCGGTATCTTGACCGTGCAAAGGTAGCATAATCATTTGTCTTTTAATTGGGGACTGGTATGAAGGAAAGGTTGAGATTTTGGTTGTCTCTTTCATTAGTTTGGAATTTGCTGTTTTTGTGAAGAAGCAAGAGTGAGAAAAGAGGACAAGAAGACCCTATTAAGCTTTATTTTTAAGTCTTGTGTTGTTTTTGTTTGTAGAAATATTAAAATATGAGTTTAAAATTTGGTTGGGGTGACTAAAGAAGCGGGTTATCTTCTTTATTGTAATAAACTTTTAGTTTAATGGAGACCCAGATTTTCTGGTTGTAAGAATTAGTTACTATAGGGATAACAGCGTAATCTCTTCGGAAAGTTCTTATTGAGGAAGAGGTTTGCGACCTCGATGTTGACTTATCGTTACCTTTTAAGGTGTAGCAGCTGTTAGGGTTAGTCTGTTCGACTATTAAAACGATACGTGAGTTGAGTTCAGACCGGTGTGAGCCAGGTTGGTTTCTATCCTTTTTGTTTTTGGGGGTGAGCGGTTAGTACGAAAGGATTGCCGTTTTGTATAATTGGGTATATTGCTATGTTAGCAAATAGTGCGGTTGAGTTAGAGTCAACAGATGTGTTAAAAATTGGCACACATGGTAGTCTTAGGTTCGTGTGTTAGAGTGGCAGATTAGTGCGTTGGATTTAAGCTTCAATTATAGAAGTGTTATTCTCTTTAACACGTGCTTTCTTTGTTTAGTGTGGTTGTGCAGATGCTGGGACTGCTTGTCGCTGTTGCTTTTTATACTTTGCTTGAGCGAAAGGTGTTGGGGTATATTCAGCTTCGGAAGGGCCCAAATAAGGTTAGATTGATGGGGGTGCCTCAGCCTCTTGCTGACGCAGCAAAGCTGTTTTTGAAAGAGCAGACGAAGCCTTTTCTGTCTAACTGGGCTGCGTATATGGTGGCTCCTGTTTTGAGTTTGATTTTGTCTTTAGTGCTGTGGTTAGTTTACCCGTCTTTCGGGTTTTATGTTTATAATTTTGTTTATGGGATGTTGTTTTTTTTGTGCGTGTCTGGGGTTAGGGTTTATGGGACTTTGGTGGCGGGGTGGGCTTCTAACTCTAAGTACGCGTTGTTGGGGTCTTTGCGGGCGGTTGCTCAGACGATCTCTTATGAGATTAGGTTGATCTTGATTTTACTTAGGGGTGTATATCTTGTAGGAAGGTATAATGTTTTGGGGTTTTCGTTTTTTCAGGAGGAGGGGTGTTGGTTATTTTTTTCTTGTTCTTTGATTTCTTTTATTTGGTTTGTTACGACGCTGGCTGAGACTAATCGGGCGCCTTTTGATTTTGCAGAGGGAGAGTCAGAGATTGTTTCGGGGTTTAATGTTGAGTATAGTGCTGGGGGCTTTGCTTTGATTTTTATGGCTGAGTATGGGGCTATTTTGGTTATGAGGGTTGTTTCTGGTGTCTTGTTTTTTGGGAGGGATAATTTTTTAGTGGGGAGAGTGATGTTTGGCTTTTTGTTGAAGGGGATGTTTTTTGCGTTTCTCTTTTTGTGGGTGCGGGGGAGGTTGCCTCGTATTCGATACGATAAGTTAATGGGGCTAACGTGGAAGTCTTTTTTACCTGTTTCGTTGGGGTGATTGGGGCTGGTTTTGGTTCTTTGTGTGGTTTCGAAAGGTGGCTGAGAGAAGGCGATGGATTGTAGCTCTGTTTACGGAATTTTCCTCTTTTGAGGATCAAGCAGCAGAATTTTTTCTGATCTTTAACGTCCAAGGTTACTGTTTTTATAAACTATTGCTTGTTTGTTATGTCTTTGGTCTTTTGTTTGAGGTTGGTGTTAAGGTTGCTTTTTATTTTGCCTTTGATGCAGCAGGGGGTGAGGCTTATTGTGGTTGTTTTGTTGTTGGCTGTTTTTTCTAGTTTTTTGGTTGGGTTGTTGGGGTTTGTTTGGTATGGGTTCTCTCTCTTTCTTATTTATGTTGGGAGGCTTTTGGTAATGTTTGGGTATGTGGTTGCTATGGTTCCTAATTTCTTGTTTAAGCATGGGAGGTTGGTAGGATTTGTAATTTTGGGTGGGGTTTTGGGCAGGCTGTTTGTGTTCAAGTGTTTTTGTTTGGAGGGGCCTTTTGATGTGGGGGGGTTTATGTATTCTAGTGGAGGGTGTTATGTGCTGCTTGGGTTGGGTTTTGTTTTATTGTTTACGTTGGTTTGTGTTGTTAAAGTTTGTTATTTTAGTAGGGGGGCTTTGCGGCCTTTTGAGTTGTAAAATGTTTAGTCCTTTACGTAAAACTCATGCTGTTGTTAAGGTAGTTAATGGGGCAATTGTTGATCTACCAGCTGCGGGAAATTTGTCTGCTTGGTGAAACTTTGGGTCGCTTTTGGGGCTGTGTTTGGGTGTCCAGCTGATTACTGGTATTTTTTTAGCAATGCACTATATCGGTCATGTGGATTTGGCATTTTCGTCGGTGGTTCATTTAAGTCGTGACGTTAGTTATGGGTGGCTGTTGCGGGCACTGCATGCTAATGGCGCCTCGCTGTTTTTTATTTGTTTGTACTTCCATGTTGGGCGTGGAATTTATTATGGTTCTTATATTTTTGTGCATACGTGAAATGTAGGGGTAGTTTTGTTGTTGTTAGTTATGATGACTGCGTTTGTTGGGTATGTTCTTCCTTGGGCTCAGATGTCTTTTTGGGCGGCGACTGTAATTACTAACATTTTGTCGGCGATTCCTTATGTGGGGCGGATATTGGTGGAGTGGATTTGAGGTGGGTTTGCGGTGGATAGCGCGACTCTGACTCGGTTTTTTTCGTTTCATTTTTTTTTCCCTTTTGTTGTTAGGGCTCTTTCTGTGTTACATATTTTGTTTTTACATGAGACTGGGTCGAGGAATCCTTTAGGGCTAAGGAGGGATGGGGAAAAAGTGTCTTTTCATCCTTATTATTCGGTTAAAGATTTTTTTGGGTTTGTTGTTGCGATGTTTTTTTTACTTATGTTGGTTTTCTTGTCTCCCTTTTTGTTAGGGGACCCTGAAAATTTTGTTCCAGCGAACCCGTTGGTGACTCCGGTACATATTCAGCCAGAATGGTATTTTTTGTTTGCGTATGCGATTTTACGGTCTATTCCTAATAAGTTAGGAGGGGTTATTGGGTTAGTGATGTCGTTATTAATTCTTTTCATTTTTCCTGTTATTCGGGTGGGGCAGTTTCGGGGAGAAGTTTTTTATCCTTTTAGGCAGGTTATGTTTTGGCTGTTGGTTTCGGTTTTTGTCTTGTTAGGGTGAATTGGGGCTTGTCCTGTTGAGGCGCCTTATGAGGGATTGGGCCAAATTTTTACTGTGGTTTATTTTTCTTATTATTTGTTGGTTCCGGTTTTTCAGAAAACATGGGATTTAGTTCTTTTGTAATTGCCTGTCTAAGGAGATAGCTTGTTTTGAAAGCAGGGGGAAGGTGTTCGATTCACTTGGCAATTTTGTAACTAGAATTTTTTATTCTTCTTCCAATTTACAAGATTGGTGCTTCTTTAAAAGCTTTAGTGACAGTATGTTTGTTAGAATAGAATTAAGATTTGGGTTTGTTAGAGTTATGTTAATTTTGAGGGCGTATGTTGGGCTCTTTTTGGAGCGGGGGCATTTGTTGATAGTTTTATTGTTGTTGGAGGCAGTTATGTTAGGTTTATTCCTCTTTTTGCTTTTTGGTTTGGGGGAGAGGGTGTCTAATTTATACCTGTGTCTTGTGTTAATTAGTTTTGGGGCTTGTGAGGCTGCGGTTGGCCTTTCTCTTTTGGTGTCTTTGGTTCGGACGCATGGTAATGATTTTGTTTCTACCTTAACAATTTATGAATGTTAATTTTTTTTGGTTCATTGTCTGTTCTTTTTGGCTCTTTTTTTTGGTGGCGTTATAGTTGGTATGTGACGGTTGGTGGGTTTTTTTTGTTGTCTTTTGCAAGTTTGTTTTATTTGCGGTTGTTTGGGTGATGGGAGAGGGATTTTTTCTTTTCTTATGACTTGATATCTGTTTGTCTGGTGGGTTTGAGGTTCTGGTTGGGGGGGCTGATGTTGTTAGCGAATTGGGGTGTCCATGTCGAGAAAAACTTTGCGAGTGGGTTTGTTAAGGTTGTTGTTGTGTTGGTTGTTGTGTTGGTTGTGGCTTTTTTGGTATCTGGGTTTTTCCAGTTTTATATTTTTTTTGAGTTGTCCTTAATCCCTACTTTTTTTTTGATTTTGGGTTGGGGGTATCAGCCGGAGCGGTTGAATGCAAGAATATATATAATTTTGTATACTGTTGGGGCTTCTTTGCCGTTATTGAGTTGTTTGATTTATTTTTTTGTGGGGGAGGGGCATTTGAGCTTCCATCTGAGCTTTGGGCTAACAATGGTTGGTGTTTATGGAAAAGTATTTTTTTTCTTTTTGGTGTTAGCTTTTTTGGTAAAGGTTCCTGTCTTTTTTGTTCATTTGTGGTTGCCGAAGGCGCATGTTGAGGCGCCGGTTGCTGGGTCTATGATCTTGGCTGGAGTCTTGTTGAAATTAGGGGGGTATGGCCTGCTGCGGATGGTTTTTAGTTTGGGGAGGTTTGTTGAAAGGAACGCGGTTTTCTATATGAGTGTTGTATTGTGGGGGGGGGTGGTGACAAGAGTTATTTGTTTGCGGCAGGTGGACTTAAAGGCGTTGATTGCTTATTCTTCTGTTGGTCATATGGGGTTTTTTGTGGGGGGGGTGATGAGCAATAATGTGTGAGGCTGGCAAGGAGGGTTGTTGATGTTGTTGGGGCATGGTTTGTGCTCTTCTGCTATATTTGCGTTAGCAAACATTAGTTATGAAAGGGTGGGGTCTCGGAGAATGTTGTTGACAAAAGGGTTTTTATCTTATTTTCCTTTTCTGACTTTTTTGTGGTTCTTAGTTTGTAGTAGAAATATGGCGGCGCCACCCTCCTTAAATTTAAGGAGGGAAATTATACTTTTTGTTGGTGTTTTGGGGAGGAGGGGGGTTTGGCTTTTTTTTATTGGACTGGTTAGGTTTTTTAGGGGGGCTTATAGCCTTTATTTGTATGTTTCGGGTCAGCATGGAGCCGGGAGAGTTTTTTATCATAGTTTTTTGCCGATGAAAGTGCGAGGGTTTTTTATAGTTTTGTTGCATTGGGTTCCTTTAAATATAATTTTTTTGAGGTTAGAGAGAATTAGGGGTTGGGTTGTCTAAAATACAATTAATTTAATTTAAAATGTTAGTTTGTGGTGCTAAATATGCTAAGGTTAGTATTGTATAGATGTGGTGGCGGTATTATGTGAGAGGCAGGCTTAGGATTTTGTTGTATGGCCTTTTTTTTTTAGTGGGAGGGTTGTTTTTGGTAGTACTGAAAGAAGGCATTAGTGTCTATTTTTCGTGGGAGATCTGTTTTCTTGGGGGGGCGAGGGTTGCTGTTGATTTTATTTTTGATTGGGTTAGGTTGAGGTTTGGGGGTGTGGTGTTGTTAATTTCAGCATCGGTAATGGTTTTTACATGTGAGTATATAAAGGAAGATATTTTCCTCCCGCGGTTTAGGTGATTGGTTTTTTTATTTGTGTTGTCGATGAGGTTTGTTATTTTCATTCCTAACCTAGTTGCGATTTTGTTGGGGTGGGATGGGTTGGGTTTGGTATCTTTCTTATTAGTTATTTATTACCAAAATTATAAGTCTTTAGCGGGGGGGATGTTGACTGTTTTGATAAATCGTGTTGGGGATGTTATGATTTTGTTGAGAATTGGGTTTTTGTGTAAAGAGGGGGCATGGCATATTTTTTATTTGTATGGCGACTCTGAAGTGTGGTTGGTGTGTTTGTTTATTTTAGTTGCTGGTATAACAAAAAGTGCTCAGATTCCGTTTTCTAGATGGTTGCCGGCAGCAATGGCGGCTCCGACTCCGGTGTCTGCTTTAGTTCATTCATCAACGTTAGTAACGGCGGGAGTGTTTCTCCTTATTCGGTTTTTCAATTGTTTACAGGTTGTGTGGTGGTTTCAGCCTCTTTTGCTTTTGGTGGCGACGATGACTATGTTGATGGCTGGAATTGCAGCTAATTTGGAAAATGATTTGAAGAAGGTTATTGCGTTGTCTACTTTGAGTCAGTTGGGGGTTATAATGGCTGCGTTGGGGATTGGGGCGTGAAAGTTGTCTTTGTTTCATTTGTACACCCATGCTATGTTTAAAGCGTTGTTGTTTTTGTGTGCGGGGGCCTTTATTCAGCGTTCTCAGCATAATCAGGATTTACGATTGTTTGGAATAGTTTGGGGGCGGGCTCCTGTTATTGTTAGTTGTTTGCATGTTTCTAATTTGGCGTTGTGTGGGGCTCCTTTTCTTGCGGGGTTTTATTCGAAAGATATGATTTTGGAGAGGGGGCTGTTTTTGGAGGCCAATTGGGGGGTTTTATTTATGGTTTTTTTGGCTACGGGAATGACCGTTTCTTATTCTGTCCGGTTATCTTATTTGTCTTTATGGGGGACTTTCGGTTTTTTTAGTAGACACAATTGGGAAGGGGAAAGTGCTAAGGAATTAGTGCCTGTTATGGTCTTGATGGGCGGGGCGGTGATTGGGGGGAGGTTTTTTATGTGGGTTTTTTTTTATGGGGAAGGGAACTTCTTGTTGAGGGGAAGGGCTAAGTTAGTTACGTTGGTGGTAGTGTTGGTTGGTGGGATTATTGGTTGGGTGATAAATGATTTGAGAAGGGTTAGGGAAATTGAGTTTTCAGTTGTTCGTAATAAGAGTTATTTTGGGTTGGTTTATATGTGGTTTCTGGTTTATGTTAGGACTCAGGGGGTGGTTCAAAATAGTTTGTGGGTTGGGAAGTCGTTTTTGTATCAGGGGGACCGAGGTTGGTTAGAAGTTTTGGGAGGGTTAGGAAGTTATAGTTTGATTAAGAAGATTGTGTTAGGGAGGCAGGAGTATGGTTTTGGAGGGGTTCTTGTGTATTTGAGAAGGATTCTCTTTTTAGTTGGAGGAATTTTTGTTTTCTTGATTTTTTAGTTTTACTTATGGTGTAATATGATCACGTTAGCTTTTCGTGTTAAAGATGCAGAGAGACTGCTGGGTAATTGTTTTGCTAGTATAAAGAGTATATTTGCCTTCCAAGCAAAGGGTTTGTGGCGCACAGGCAGGATATATAATGGTTCGAAATCCTTTTCATTTGGTAGAGTTTAGCCCTTGGCCTTTGGTTGGTTCGGTGGGGGCGTTTTTTTTAACTGTTGGGTTGGCTTCTTGGTTTCATGGTTATAGCGCTTTAGTTTTGTTTGTGAGCTTAGGGGTGGTTTTGTTGACGATGTTGCAGTGGTGGCGAGATGTTATTCGAGAAGGGACATATCAGGGTTTTCATACGGGGGAAGTGGTTGGGGGGCTGCGTTGGGGGATGATTTTGTTTATTACTTCGGAGGTTTGTTTTTTTGCAGCTTTTTTTTGGGCGTATTTTCATAGAAGCTTGTCTCCTAATCTTGAGTTGGGGTCATGTTGGCCGCCTGTTGGGGTTGTTGCTTTGAACCCGTTTTCTGTTCCTTTGTTGAATACGGCTGTTTTGTTGGCGTCGGGGGTCACTGTCACATGAGCGCATCATGCGCTGATGGAGGGGAGTCGGAGAAATAGTGGTCAGGGGCTTTTTTTAACTGTTGTTTTAGGCGTTTATTTTACTGTTTTGCAGGCAGGTGAGTATTGGGAAGCGCCTTTTGCGCTGTCGGATGGGGTGTATGGTACGACGTTTTTTGTTGCTACGGGGTTTCATGGGCTGCATGTTTTGATTGGGACTACTTTTTTATTGATTTGTTTAGTGCGGGTTTTTGTGCATCAGTTTTCTAGTAGTCATCATTTTGGTTTTGAGGCGGCAGCTTGATATTGGCATTTTGTTGATGTTGTGTGATTGTTTTTGTATTTGTGTATTTATTGATGAGGGGCGTAGGTGACTGGAGTGGTGCTTTGAGTAACTAAAATAAGTGTTGAACTTTTGATTCAATAATGGTTGACCCCCCAAAGTGGGCGCTGTACTTTAAGGCTAAAAGGTTTGTTTTGCGGGCGAATAATGAGGATTTCCCTCTAGGGCCAGACTTGTGGTAGCTTAAGTTTAGAGCGTAACATTGAAGCTGTTAATGTAGTTGGGTGACTCCCAGGTGATGTTAGGTATAAAATAGTGTAGAATGCACGAAGATTTTTGGTTTCTTTGGTATTGGTGTTGAGCCATTTTTTATAGAGGCAAGAAGCATTGTTGGTGTTTATAGTTTCGGCCTATAAGGAGGAGGGGTCCCTTGCTTTTGTGTAAGTAAGGGCCGGGTTGGGCGTCTGATTGTTACTCAGAAGGGGCACAAAGAGTGTTTACTTAGCGGGGTGGTTGGTGGTTTTACGCCGGGGGAACGGGTTACATTGATGTTGTAGAATAAGGAATAATTTTGTTCTTGAGGCCAGGATGGTTTTGATTAACAGTGGGGTTGTGTTGAGTGTGTTTGTTTCTAGGGCAGTTTGTTTAACTGCTTGGCTTTTGGCGAAACGAGCGGAGAAGGATCGGGAAAAGAGTTCGCCTTTTGAGTGTGGGTTTGACCCTAAGTTGTCTGCGCGTGTGCCGTTTTCTGTGCGATTTTTTTTGTTGGCAGTGATCTTTTTGATTTTTGATGTGGAAATTGCGTTATTGTTGCCTGTCCCTTTTGTAGTAGTGGTAAGCTATAGGGTGGTGAGGCTTGTGGCGGTGGGGTTGTTTTTAGGTGTGTTAGCGATTGGGTTGTTGCATGAGTGGCGGGAAGGGTCGTTGGAGTGAGTGGAGATGATGGAGGAGAAGGCGGGTAAAAGGTAGCTAGGGTGGTTTAATGCGACAAATTTTTTTTGTGTTTGTCGCATTAAGGGGAAGAGGAGTGAGGGTTTTTGTATTAATTTTTGTTGGGTGTGTGAGCAGTTTTTTGTTTCTGTTGGCAGGTTTTTAATTTTTTGAAGAGGAGGGGTGAGGTTCCGACAGCTGGGGGTTGGTGGCTCCTCTTTTATTGGTGCTGTTTTATGTGAGGTGCACTTTTTTTTTGAAAAATGGTGTTTTATGCGGGGATACGTTCGCTTACTTTGTTTTTATTGGGAAGTTCCTGGCTTTTTTTGAAAAAAAGAGGGGGTAAAAGTTAAAGATTAGAGGTTCCCCCTCTTTTATTGGTGCTGTTTTATGTGAGGTGTGTTTTGTTGAATATTTTTTGGGGATAGGGAAATTTGGTTGAAGACGGTATTTGGTGTGTTGTTCAGGCTTTATTGGGGTTATTCGTTGAGTTGCGGCGGGGCGGGGGTTTTAACTTTTTATAATTCTGGTTTGGATTTTTTTTAGTTTATTAACCCCCCCCCCCCCAAAAGTGAGAAAAGGAGATGTGTGACTGAGGTATTTTGGCTTTGAAACAAAGTGTTGTCTGGTGTGGGGGCTTCTAACTCCTGTTGGAGTGGTTTGATTCCGTTCTTGTTTCTAGATGGTTTTGAGATTTCCTTTTTCTTTTGGGTTTGGTGTGCTTTGTGTTTTGGGCAGTTTGTTGAGTGTGAGGTCTGGTCATTGGGTTGGTGTGTGGTTGGGGCTTGAAATTAATTTGTTGGGTTTTATCCCTTTAATGGTTCAGAGTGGGGGGAGGCAGTCTGTTGAGTGTGCTATTAAGTATTTTGTTGTTCAAGCATTGGGGAGTGGTTTTCTCCTGTTGGGGGGGTTGGGTTTTGGTAGTAGTTTTTGTTTGTGGTTTTTGAGGGATGGGGGTTCTGTTGTGTCTGTTTTTTTGTTGTTTGGTTTGGTTCTGAAGTTGGGTGTGGCGCCTTTTCATTGATGGGTGCCTTCTGTGATAGGTGGGTTAAGTTGGTTTGGGTGTGGGGCTTTGTTGACGTGGCAGAAGCTTGCTCCTTTTTTTGTTGTGTTGGGGTTGTCTTTTCCTTTCTGTTTTCTTTTTCTTGTCTTCGGTTGTTTTTCGGCTGTTGTTGGGGGGCTGATGGGGGTGGGGCAGGTTCAGTTGCGGTTGTTGATGGCGTATTCTTCTATTTCTCACTGGGGGTGAATTTTGTCTCTTGTCGCGTTTTCTTTTTTGGGATCTTTGTGTTATTATTTCTTCTATTTTTTGTTGTCTTTTTTCATTTTTTATCTTTTGAGGGTTTTTGGGTTGTGGCGGTTTAGTCAGGTGAGGGGGTTATTTTCTGTTGTTTTGGTGTTCGGATTTTTGTCTTTGGGGGGGTTGCCTCCTTTGACTGGTTTTGTTCCTAAGTGGCTGGGCTTGCAGGGTGTTATTTTTGGCGGGGGGGTTTTTGTTGTTGGCTTTTTGCTTTTAGGTTCTGTTTTGGGTCTTTATTATTATTTAAATTTTGTGTTTGTGGTTTTTTTGGGCTGTGGTGAGGGTTATTTGAAGAGAGGTTTTAGGGCATATAGTGGGGTGGTTTGTGTTGGTTTGGGGTTTTTTTGTTTGGGGCTTCCTTTTTATGATGTGGTTTTTTGGGTTTTTTAGGGTTGTGGTGATTGTTGGTT